CTATCCCTAGATAGAGGGAAGAACTATCTAGAGATAGAACTAAAAAACGCCCTTTATCACTTTTTTGGTAAAAGAGCTAAAGTACCATTTTTTATTTTTAAATTTTCAAAATTCTTATCTAAATAACATAAATAAAAAAAAGTTCTATTTCTTATTGATCAGTTCAAAACATTAGGCTGTGAATTATATAGAACATATAACAAAAAACTAACTCATTTTTGAGTCAGTTCCAATGCAAATTATTCCAAAGTTTTATTATTTTTTTAGATTTGTTGGCACAAAAAAACTTTTTGAATTTCCGGTCGAAAGAGATTTTGATAATGAAAAGGCTTTTAATGCTGCCCAATATCCCTTCTTTTTCCAATAATTTTTACGAATACGTTTTTTTGACATAGAAGTACGTTTTTTGGGGACTGCCATTCAAAATTAAGAGATTACTACTCATTGCTATAGTTGGATGTGAAAGACATCTATCTATCTATTTTATAATTTTATAGATTATTCTATTGGCATAAAAACCAAACTTATGAATCCGTATCTGTGAAAATCACATCAAATATTAATATTTATTTTTTATTTATATATATATAGTTATAGTACATAAAAGAAACTATCCAGACGAACAAAGAATTACTAATATACTAATAGTAATGGATGCCTTTATATCCGTGTATTCAAACTATAGTATCAAATGTACCAAGGAAATCTGATAAACTAAAAAATAAAAAAAGAAAAGGATTCTTAGGATTCTTTGGTCTATTTTTGGCGTGCTTCTAATAATTTGTAATAAAATATATCAAAAAGTTAAAAAATAAGAAATAAATCCAAAAACTAATAAAAACAAAGATTCAAGTTTTTATTCTATTAATGGGTCAAGCTAAAAGAGAGAATACCCCTAATTTTTGTATTTGTATTATTGATTTTAAAAAGGGAACTTCCTCCATACAAAAAGGTCAAAGGGTAGTTTAGTAATTACTTCGTTTATTTTAATTGACAGATATCATAGTGTCTCCTATAAACCTATAAAACGAAATATATTTTATTGGAATGGAAGACAATAAATAAGTTCTAGAATTCTATTCTACAATAGACCCGTTAATGATTCCAAATAAAAAACTTTTTAATGGGTCCTTTTTCTTGGATGAAGTTATTGACCTTTGTAGCTCTTAGGATTCATATCAAAATTAAGTACCCTTATTTGATACAATTTTTTATTCATAAAAATAATTGAAATTTTCATTTTCTATATCTGCATAAAGATCTTACTTAATCTTAATAATTAAGTATTAACTTTTCACTAGTAACGATTATATCATTTGATCAATGGTAACTTATGAATTTGCATATTTGACGGATTTGGTAAAGAATCAGAATATTAGATTAAAAATATAAAAATGGGGTCTTGCATATCTTCATTTTTTTATTGAGTTCTTTCAAAAGAAATAAGATCTGGTGAATCGGAAACAATTAATTAATAATCAAAAAGGGGTTTTATTTTTTATGGAACATACATATCCATATGCATGGATCATACCTTTTGTTCCACTTCCAGTTACTGTCTTAATAGGAGTAGGGCTTCTCCTTTTTCCAACGGCAACCAAAAGTATTCGTCGTATGTGGGCTTTTCCTAGTGTTTTCTTATTAAGTATACTTCTTCTTTTTTCGGCGGATCTGTCTATTGGGCAAATAAATAGCAATTCCATATATCAATATGTATGGTCTTGGACTATCAATAATGATTTTTCTTTAGAGTTCGGACACTTGATCGACCCACTTACTTCTATTATGTTAATATTAATCACTACTGTTGGAATTATCGTTCTTATTTATAGTGATAATTATATGTCTCATGATCAAGGATATGTAAGATTTTTTGCTTATATGAGTTTTTTCAATACTTCCATGTTGGGATTGGTTACTAGTTCGAATTTGATACAAATTTATATTTTTTGGGAATTGGTCGGAATGTGTTCTTATCTATTAATAGGTTTTTGGTTCACAAGACCTGTTGCGGCAAATGCTTGTCAAAAAGCTTTTGTAACTAATCGGGTAGGGGATTTTGGGTTATTCTTAGGAATTTTGGGTCTTTATTGGATAACAGGTAGTTTTGAATTTCGGGATTTGTTCGAAATATTTAATAATTTAAGTTATAATAATGATTTAAATTTTCTATTTGTTACTTTGTGTGCTTTTCTATTATTTTCCGGTGCAGTTGCTAAATCTGCGCAATTCCCTCTTCATGTATGGTTACCCGATGCCATGGAGGGGCCTACCCCGATTTCGGCTCTTATCCATGCTGCTACGATGGTAGCAGCGGGCATTTTTCTTGTTGCTCGGCTTCTTCCTCTTTTCATAGCTATACCTTACATAATGAATCTAATATCTTTAATAAGTATAATAACAGTACTATTAGGAGCTACCTTAGCTCTTGCTCAAAAAGATATTAAGAGAAGTTTAGCCTATTCTACAATGTCTCAATTGGGTTATATGATGTTAGCTTTAGGCATGGGCTCGTATCGAGCTGCTTTATTTCATTTGATTACTCATGCTTATTCGAAAGCATTATTGTTTTTAGGATCCGGATCGATTATTCATTCAATGGAAGCTATCGTTGGGTATTCTCCAGATAAAAGTCAGAACATGGTTCTTATGGGCGGTTTACAAAAATATGTGCCAATTACAAAAACGGCTTTTTTATTAGGTACACTTTCTCTTTGTGGTATTCCACCACTTGCTTGTTTTTGGTCCAAAGATGAAATTCTTAATGATACTTGGTTATATTCACCTATTTTTGCAATAATAGCTTGTTCCACAGCCGGGTTAACTGCATTTTATATGTTTCGAATTTATTTACTTACTTTTGAAGGGCATTTAAACATGAATTTTCAAAATTACAGTGGTAAAAAAATGAGCTCGTTCCATTCAATATCTCTATGGGGTAAAGAAGGTACAAAAGCGAGTAAAAAAAAATGGAGTTTATTAACAATGAATAATAATGAGAGGAATTCTTTTTTTTCGAAAAAGACATACCAAATTGGTAGTAATCTAAAAAAAAGAAACCAACCCTTTATTAGTCATTTTGAAACTTGGAATAAGAAAAATTTTGTATATCCCCACGAATCAGATAATACGATGCTATTCTCTCTGCTTGTATTGGTCCTATTTACTTTGTTCGTTGGGGCCATAGGAATTCCTTTCCTTCCAGAAGGAGAGTATTTTAATCTATTATCTAAATGGTTAACCACGTCTATAAACTCTTTACATAAAAATTTGACCAATTCTGTGGATTGGTATGAATTTTTTACAAATGCAATTTTTTCAGTCAGTATAGCTTCTTTTGGGATACTTATAGCGTCCCTTTTCTATAAGCCTGTTTATTCATCTTTACAAAATTTGAACTTAATTAATTCAGTTGTTAAAAAGGGCCCGAATCCCATTTTCGGGGACAAAATAATAAATGTGATATATGGTTGGTCATATAATCGTGGTTATGTAGATGATTTTTATGCAACATCTTTCACTAAAGGTATAAGAGGATTAGCTGAATTAGCACATTTTTTTGATAGACGAATAATTGATGGAATTACTAATGATATTGGTATTATCAGTTTCTTTGTAGGAGAGGGTATAAAATATGTGGGGGGGGGGCGCATCTCTTCTTATCTTTTCTTGTATTTATCCTATGTATCCATATTTTTATTGAGCATATTGATTTTACAGCAAATTCACTAATAAAATTCAAGAAATTACCATTACCAATTTCCGTTGATATTGATTTTTGATCAAATGCAGCTATTCTTTTTTCAAATTCTCGATAACTAGTAGCAATAAGGATCTCGTGGATCTTATTTATCCAAAGAGTTCCAATGGAATTTCCGATGGGAATTTGATTTATGATTGAAGGGGAAAAAACAAAATGGATTATTCCACGATAAGGCCCGTTCGAGAAAGGATCATACTTTTTAGGCAAGTATTCTTTTTTAGTTTCATCATTACACAATCTAGTTTTTTTTTCGAGTACTACATCCAGAGGAAGAGATCCCTTATCTATAGCCTCTATTCGACTTATAAACTCGTTGCTGAGCTTGTTTTCTTTTTGTTCATTCGTATAAACCCACTGATTATCTAGTTCATAAGAGGAAGGGTTTTCGGTTGTGTACAAAGCCATCTTTCTTTGTATCATTTCCAAAAAAGTGGATAAACTCGGTGTATACATAAAAGATATTTTTTGTTTTCCATCACTTCGACATGTGTAAAAAAAATATTGTGACATTTCATTTCTTACAGCATTTTCAAATCGCTCATTTTTTATATACCGCAATGGCAATGGACGAGTCCATCGTTTATAGTCGAAAAGACCGATCACAAGAAGTTTTTCAAACCAGAAGAAAGGATCTTCTTTGTTTTTAAGGATTTCTAACTTCGAATTTTCGTGATTCCCATCCAGATCAGAAGTTTCATAAACTCGGCTCTTTTTATAGAATGTCTCTTTAAAGTGAAAGTGGAATTCATCCTTTGTTTTTTCCGTTCCATTCACTCGGATCTCTTCTGTTTCATCGATTTTGTCCGGATCCTCCTTTTCTTCCGAAAAAAGGGAAGGAGAAGGATCTTCTTCGGTGGATCCCTCTTGTTCCTCTTTAGTCCCCTTCGTTTTGGAAGTTGGTTCTATTTCTACATCTGTTTCTTCCTCGCTTTCCCCCCTTTCTTCCGTTTCTGAGGATTCTGAGGATTCTTTCAGTTTCTTAGTAACGCTGGGTGACGGTAGTCTGCCTAAATAGTAGACACAGGTAATAAATAAGAGAATACTAAAGATTCGAGCCATAGAATTTCTCACTTCTGACACAAGGTATTTATTAGATCGAATAAGTACATTAGATCTAATAGAATGATTTTGCCGTATCCAGACTAATACCAATCCAACCCATTTCATGAATAAAATGTGACCAATTAACCAACCAACAAAACTACTTGTTACGAATAACATCTTGTTGTTGCATCGA